ATCGCTGCTACGCCAAAACTCGGCGCAAAGAACCAACCAGATTGCCCCAGTGGATAAATAAGGAATACGGAAACAAAAACAGCGATTGGAGCAGAGAATGAAATTGCATTATAAGGCCGCAATTGAACAGACCGAGCAAGTTCAAATTGACGTAACATGAAACCTATTAGTGCAAAAGCCCCATGGAGAGCGACAAAAGTCCACAGACCGCCTAATTGACACCAACGAGTAAAATCCCCTTGCGCTTCCGGGCCCCATAGTAGCAACAAAGAGTGTGCTAAACTATTGGCAGGGGTGGAAACTGCCGCGGTTAAGAAATTACAACCTTCCAAATAGGAACTAGCCAATCCATGGGTATACCAAGAAGTTACAAAAGTTGTCCCTGTAAACCAACCCCCTAAAGCGAAATAAGCACAAGGAAAGAGCAATAGGCCGGACCATCCTACAAAAACGAAACGGTCCCTTCGTAACCAGTCGTCCATAATATCAAATAGATCATTTTCTTCTTTAGTAACTCTACCAAGGGCTATAGTCATAGTGATCCTCCTATTCAATTACTTCAACCATTTCCGAGCACCTCATATCACTTCCAAGGCATACGATAGTTTGATTATCTGTGGACGATTTCTTTCTCGTTCAATGCCCTTTTTCAAAGGTCTCGAAGATAGAAATTTTGCATTTTTATCTATGGGGTCACAACCGAGGTCGTGGTAAATCCATGAATTTGATTCGATTAGTTTTTCTTATACTATAGAAATAAACATTTGAATTCAGCATTATTCCATGACTCCTATTTCAAAGCCTATCTTTTAAGGAAAAATAAAAGTAACCCCTCTTTTCCCTTTCGCTCTCTATTGCATGGGTGGAAGAACAAAAATTGGATTCTGAAAAAAAAAAGAAAGATATTGAAAAAAAAAAATTGACTTTCGAAATCAATTTTTATGTGTAGCGGAAAGGAGTTGCGATTTCTTCTTATTCCTATAGAACATCTAGTAACAAGAATATGAAATCGTAAATAGCGAAAAATTCTTGCCTTGCGCGGTCTAAGTCTAAGGAAATACAAAAAATCCGCTTATACAATTTCATCTACATCGAATTTATATATCAGAATAGTGGATAGAGGCATCATTCAAGGAGTCAGGTCTACTTACTTTATCTTTCTTTCCAATTTTATGGTGGGTTTGATAAGAACCCTTTTTGTTTTGTTTATAAATAATCGAAAAAAAAGTTTTTTATTTTTTATATAACCTGCTTGTTTTATTATAACAAGTCCTATATGAAAATGCCCGCTGAAGAGAAAATCTATCTGATTGTTTCTCAGCCAATATCGAATTTTAGAAAGAAAAAACAAGAATTTTCTTCTTTTTTTTATTAACATTAAGAAAAAAGAATATAATTAAAATGGAATTGGCAATATAATTTTTATGGACTTTTGAAAGAAAAAGGAAGGATTTTTTGCAATCGTTATTTCTTGCCTCTGTCATATCACGGAAACCTTTCGATTTGGAACGGGGAGAGATGGCTGAGTGGACTAAAGCGGCGGATTGCTAATCCGTTGTACAATTTTTTTGTACCGAGGGTTCGAATCCCTCTCTTTCCGCCCCCTCGGATCATTTGGGACTTTCAAATTGGAAGGAATTCTGACCCCCGGATTTTCTCATAGATAAATGTACGAAACAAATCCAATTTGTAAGAAAAAATTCCAAAAAAATTTGGATTTTTACTCCTCACGCCCAGGATTACGTCCTGGGTCATTAGATAAGAATCCAAAGATAAAGAGGGAAACAAAGAATATCACTACTGTATAAACAAAAAGTTTGAGAGTAAGCATTACATAATCTCCAAGATTTTTTTTTAAGGAATAGATTACCCATTTTTCCTTACCACACAGATCCACTAGGATGGGTTTTTTTATTTTTACACCTAAAAATGCAAAAATCAATTCTTGAAAAAAATTGCAAGAATTGATTTCTAATAAGCACTCTTATCAATATCAAAAATTAGGTTAGGTATTGTGTGGGTACCTAAAGGTACCTGCTCAACGTAGGTGCAGGGGGTGGGGTAGAAAGGCGGATCCCAATTTATTGCTGCAGCTATACATTCAATGTAGAAGAATTCGAATTTTAGAATCGAAGGTTCATAATATAAGACTTCTCGGCTTTTATTCATTTTTAGAATTTTTTTGGAATGAATACATCATTCAATTTGGCAGACAGAACAGAGTAGTAAAGATTTCATCGAAAACTTACAGCAGCTTGCCAAACAAAGGCTAATAGAAAAAAGAGTATAGGTATGACAGGCATAAAATCCACGATTGGGTTGAAAATGGCATAAGCTTCGGGCAATTTGGCGAAGAAAAAACTAGTCGGATAAAGAACAGAATTAAAACAGATACAGGTTAAACTAAGTATATTAGGCATAACAAGCATTTTGTTCTTGTAGAGTAGATAATTGGATTTTGATTGAGTTATTTTTCTAAGGGAAAAAAGAAAAGGCGGGTTCAAAATCCTTTTTTCTTCGGACTTTCCCAAACGCAAAATACCTCCTTGTATTCGCACTCTCAAATGAGAATGGAAGAAATTCGACTTTCATATAATATCTTAATAGAATTCCATGTAATGATCAATGCATTTTTTGGATTCTATATTATCCGCATGTCTAGAATCCTAGCAAGAGAGTATCCCTCATTTTTTATGTAATTGAAGTGGGATTGACGAATAACAAATAAACATAATAGTGTTTATTAGTGTCGCATAAAACCAGAAATGGGGCGTGGCCAAGTGGTAAGGCAGCGGGTTTTGGTCCCGTTACTCGGAGGTTCGAATCCTTCCGTCCCAGATTTTTTCTGATGAAACGAAAGATGAAATCATATTGTACCCCACACGAGACAAAAGAAAGTTTATTAAAGAGAATAATTATCTCTTATGAACTCTTAGATTAGATGCATTTCTAAGCATTCTTTTTCTTTCTCAGAAAACATAATCAAGTGTCAAGTCCAGTCAAATTGAATATCTTTATTTTCATGAAAAATTGGGTCTATCAGTCACATTCAGGATATGCCCCTACTACTACTCATTACTCATATGTGTTTTGAAATTTGAATTTCTTAGATAAACTTTATGCTCCATATCCATGAAGGGGGAATTCTTACATGATACATTTGACATCTAATGTGAAAGAAAAGAAGGACCCCCTATTTCTTTTTCCCGAACTAAAGAACTAAAGTAAGTAAATAAAAAGAAAATAAAGGGGGTATCCTAATTCTATATTTAATGGCCAGATTAAAGAATAGGAAGTTTTTAGTTTCAGCACAGGTCTTAAAACTTTTGACCAAGATCGGCTTGCGAAAAAAGAAAAAGGGTTTCTATTCTTTCTATTCTATGGATAGGAACTCCATTTTTGTATTTTAGATATTATCTGATTTGCAAATATCCATTTCTAAATCAATGGAATGTGAGGATTAGAGAGAAATTCATATATTCTGTCTACTCGGCTTTCGAATTAATTGAAAAATTTTTAAACTTGACGTAAAACACTGTATAAAAAATGAGACCTATCCCTTTATGATAGAGATAGATTTTTGTTGTATTATATTATTAGTAAAAAGGGCCCCTCTTTGGTTAAGCGAAAACCATCTCGATCTGCGATTCTTTAAATATCCAGAATGATCCATTCTGGTAAGGATAAGGTAAGAACTGTTCGTTGGATAGAATGGATTCACAAAATTATACTTCTCCTGATTTTTGATTTGGAGTTGCTTCTTTTAGGTAAAAGAAAGAATGCTATAAGTAAAAGCAAAGGCCTTAATTTGACTTTACACGAAATGTGTGTTTTTTTTACTTCATTTTTTTCCCTCTTTTGGTATTCGAGTCGAAGAAGTACGAGAATTCTATAACTACCAAAAAACTTTCAATCTTTTCATTGGAATAGTTTATTTAGTTAATAGTTAATTGTTTTTGTTATGGAAAAATATATTGCTAATCTAATTCTAATATAGTAATTAAATTAATTAAACTTTTTTTGAGGTTGATAGTTTATTTGTTGGAGAAGAGTCGATCCTTCGCTTCTCATTTCAGGATTGACCATCTCGAGTCCTCTGTTGAGGATGGAAATTCAATAAAAAATAAGTCTTAAGCAAACTTGTTTATTCGTCTTTTTCGAACTATGTTTCCTTCATATGATAGAATATGGGTTTAAATAAATTGGATCTTTGCGGAGTCTTCCCCAATAAATACTTATTTCTTTTATCCATATTTCTCCATAGATAGCAAGTTTGAATTAGTATACAAAAAACTAAACTAAACCAATGACTATTCATGATCCCATCCATATTGGATCAATTCCCTATACCACTTTGCAATGAAATTAGAGGAATGTTTGTTATGGTAAAACTTCGTTTAAAACGATGTGGTAGAAAGCAACGTGCGACTTGAAGGACATGATCGATTGTGGATTTTGTTATCCATCATTTTCCATAGTAATGAAAATGCTCTTGGCTCGACATAGTCTGTTCTATTCGTCCCGAACCAAATTTGCGCTGGGTTGTTTGTAAGTAAATAGTACACGATGGAGCTCGAGAGGACAGAATTGATTTTTTATCAAGGGAAAGAATCTAGGGTTAGTGAAAACTAATAAATTAGGCCAACTTTGTCAGTCTATCCTTAATATAGAAATCGAAAGGTTAAAATAAGAAGAAAGTCCAATTTTGGAAGATTGGAAAAACTCTTTCAATTAAAAGTCTATCAGAATCAATCGCCCATATTCGATTTCTATAGAAGAGGGAAATGCTTTATCGAAGGAAATAAGAAAAAAGGGTATGTTGCTACTCTTTTGAAAGAAAAAAGAATAGGAATTCCCGAAGTAATGTCTAAACCCAAGGATTTAACAAATCAAAGATAAAGAATTCCAGAACAAGTAAACGCGATTTTCAATTGTCTCAACAATAGAATTGGATCAGAATAAGGAATAAAAGTCAATTCGTTCGAGATGAGACAAAGAAAAGAGTTTAGAGACGACTCAAAAAATTTGGAAGGATTTTTCCTTTTAAGTCTGTCAGTCAAAATTAACCAACTTGAGTCATGAGTATAAATGCAATTTGTTTTTTCTGTAAGGAAATTAATGCAAGTCATAGTCTAATTTCTATCTACTTGTATTATAGATATAGACAGAAATTCGAATCTTTTTCTCGAGCCGTATGAGGAGAAAACCTCCTATACGTTTCTAGGGGGGGCATTGTTTAGCTAAATCTATCCCAATAAGCTGTCTATCGAATCGTTGCAATTGATGTTCGATCTCGAAGAGAAGGAAGAGATCTTCGAAAAGTAGGTTTTTATGATCCGATAAAGAATCAAACTTGTTTAAATGTTCCAGCTATTCTCTATTTCCTTGAAAAGGGTGCTCAACCTACAAGAACTGTTTATGATATTTTAAGGAAGGCAGAATTCTTTAAAGAAAAAGAAGGAACTTTGAGTTAATTGAAGAACTAAATGAATAAAAAAGTAGGAGAGGATCACTAGTATCCCTCGTTGTCTAATTATTTAGACACAATTTGCCTCTTTCTTAGTCCTATTTTTGACTGGATTTATGTCGTGCCAATCCAACATAAGCCCTTATTTTATTTACTTTTTCTATCTAATTTGTTTTCTTACCATTGTATTTCCATTGACAAAGGTCTATTGAACAAATAGAATTTGTAGATAGATAGGTCTCTTTATCCTCACTCCATATTAGGTTTTTCTGTCTACACTTCGCTCAAATGATAGGGTTGTCCCTCTTGCATGTACTCTCATACAAGATTTATTTATATTTTATATAAAGAAATCTAAATTGCTAAAAAAATGACAATTTTGCTATCGTGATTGGGGCCGCTCCTTTTTTAACCTTAGTGAAATTTAGCCGGACCTGTTCATTTTGGCATTTGAGTGTTTTTAATGGGCGATAAAATCTTTCTTTTAATGTTTTGCTATTTCAATGTTTTGACAGGAGCGTGCGGTGTAATTCCATTGATTTTTGGGTTTCGATCATATCTAAGATCCTATTTTATCTGGGTTGCTAACTCAATGGTAGAGTACTCGGCTTTTAAGTGCGACTATGATCTTTTACACATTTGGATGAAGCAACAAATTCGTCCAGACTCTTGGTAGAGTCTAGAAAACCACGACTGATCCTCAAGGGTAATGAATGGAAAAAATAGCATGTCGTAATAAAATCAATTTCTTATTTTTGATTTTTGGAATGGAATAAAAAATTCTGATTTTCTGGGTCTAGTGAATAAATGGATAGAGCCTGGCTCCAATTCTGATAAAATAAAAAGCAACGAGCTTAACTTCTTAATTGAAATGATTTCCCGATCTAATTAGACGTTAAAAATAGATTAGTGCCTGATGCGGGGAAAGGTTGGGTTTTCCTATGAACGGACCCTTTTTTTTTTCTTTTTTTTTTTTTTAGAAATCCTAATTATTCTTGATTATAGATTGAAAAGGGATGTTATGGATTGAATGTGTAAAAGAAGCAGTATATTGATAAAGAGACTGGATTCCAAAGTCAAAAGAGCAATTGGCCTGCAAAAATAAAAGATTTGTTCTCTTTTGTAATTAGAACAAACATAAACTAATTGGATAGAAAAGGAAAAGATCTGTGGATTAGATTCCTTTTTTTTCCAGGGTTTGTATTAAAAAATGCAACACCCTGTTTTGACCATATTGCACTATGTATCATCATTTGAGAAACCGAGAAATGCTTCTTCTTTCTGATTCAAGTAGAAATACAAATGGAAAAATTGGAAGGGTATTCAGAAAAACAGAAATCTCGTCAACAATACTTCGTTTACCCACTTCTCTTTCAGGAGTATATTTATGCATTTGCCCATGATTATGGATTAAAAGGTTCCGAACCTGTGGAAATTGTTAGTTGTAATAACAAGAAATTTAGTTCACTACTTGTGAAACGTTTAATTATTCGAATGTATCAGCAGAATTTTTGGATTAACTCGGTTAATCATCCTAACCAAGATCGATTGTTGGATTACAACAATTTTTTTTATTCTGAGTTTTATTCTCAGATTCTATCTGAGGGGTTTGCGATCGTTGTAGAAATCCCATTCTCGCTACGAGAATTATCTTGTCCGAAAGAAAAAGAAACACCAAAGTTTCAGAATTTACGATCTATTCATTCAATATTTCCCTTTTTAGAAGACAAATTTTTGCATTTACATTATCTATCACATATAGAAATACCCTATCCTATCCATTTTGAAATCTTGGTTCAACTCCTTCAATACCGGATCAAAGATGTTCCATCTTTGCATTTATTGCGATTCTTTCTCAACTACTATTCGAATTGGAATAGTCTTATTACTTCAATGAAATCGATTTTTCTTTTGAAAAAAGAAAATAAAAGACTATTTCGATTCCTATATAACTCTTATGTATCAGAATATGAATTTTTCTTGTTGTTTCTTCGTAAACAATCTTCTTGCTTACCATTAACATCTTCTGGAAC